AGTATACAGAAGAAGAAAAAAAAAGAGAAGAAGAAAAAGAGACGAAGAAAAGAACGGAGAAAGAGCGAATACAGATAGCAGAGGCCTGGGATACCGTTCCAATTACACAAGTAATAAGAGGTTGCATGTTACTAACTCAATCTATTTTTAGAAAATATATTGTATTACCTTCATTGATAATTGCAAAAAATAGTGGACGCATGTTCCTATTTCAATTTCCCGAATGGTTTGAGGATTTACAGGAATGGAATAGAGAGATGCATATTAAATGTACCTATAATGGTGTTCCATTATCCGAAACAGAATTTCCGAAAAATTGGTTGACAGACGGTATTCAGATAAAAATCTTATTTCCTTTCCGTCTGAAACCTTGGCACAAATCGAAACTACGATCATCTAAGAAAGGTTTAATGAAAAAGAAAAAAGAAAAAGATGATTTTTGTTTTTTAACAGTTTGGGGAATGGAAACTGAACTTCCTTTTGGTTCGCCCCGAAAAGGACCTTCCTTTTTTAAACCCATTTTTAAGGAAATTGAAAAAAAAATTGGAAAATTTAAAAAGAAGTCTTCTCGAGTTCTAATAGTTTTTAAAAGAAAAATAAAATTACTTCGAAAAGTTTTAAAAGAAACAAAAGAATGGGTTATCGAAAGTGTTATTTTTATAAAAAAAATAATAAAAGAACTTTCAAAAATTCTGTTATTTCGATTACCAAGAAGAGAAGTATATGAATCAAGTGAAATTAAAGAAGAAAAAGATTCTATAATAAGCAATCGGCTAATTCACGAATCGTTTAGTGAAATTGCATCTACGAATTGGACAAATTCTTCATTAACAGAAAAAAAAATCAAGGATTTGACTACTAGAACAAGTACAATTCGAAATCAAATAGAAAGAATTATAAAAGAGCAAAAAAAAGTAACTCCAAGAATAAATAATATTAGTCTTAAAAAAACAAGTTATAATGCTAAAAGATTCGAAAAATGGCAAATATTCAAAAAAAGAAATGCTCAATTAATCTCTAAATTACCTCTTTTTTTGAAATTTTTCATTGAAAGAATCTACACAGATATATTTTTATGTATCATTAATATTCCCAGAATGAATACAGAACTTTTTCTTGAATCAACAAAAAAAATTATTGATAAATCCATTTACAATAATGAAAGAAAACAAGAAAGAATTAATAAAATTAAGAAAAATCTAATTCCATTTATTTCGACTATAAAAAAGTCACTTGATAATATTAGTAACAGTCAAAAAAATTCACCTATTTTTTATGACTTATCCTACATGTCACAAGCATATGTATTTTTCAAATTATCACAAATCCAAGTTAGTAAATCGTATAAATTAAGAGCTGTTCTTCAATCTCAAGGAATCCCCCCGCCTGAAATAAAGGATTCTTTTGAAACACAAGGAATAGTTGATTCGAAATTAGGGGATAAGAAACTTCCGAGTTATGAAATGAATCAATGGAAAAAGTGGTTAAGAGGATATTATCAATACAATTTATCTCAGAGCAGATGGTATACATTAATACCAGAAAAATGGCGCAATACAGTTCATCAGCGTAAAAAGGAAAATTTTAGCAAAAGGCATTCATATGAAAAAGACCAATTAATTGATTTCAAAAAACAAAAACAAATTGAAGTATATTCATTATCTAATCAAAAAAGAAAAGAGAATTTGCAAAAATACTATAAATATGATCTTTTATCATATAAATTTCTTAATTATGAAAATAAAAGGGAATACTTTTTTTATAGATCTCCGTTTCAAGGACGTAAGAAGCAAGAGATTTCTTATAACACGCATAAAGAAAATATACTGAGGAACATCCCTATCGATAATTATCTAGGAAAGGTCCATATTCTATATATGGAAAAAACGGTCGATAGAAAATATTTTGATTGGAACATTCTCAATTTTGATCTTAAACAAAAAGGCGATATTGAGGCCTGGGTCAGCAATAGGAATCAAAATACTCAAATAATTCCTAAAAAAGATCTTTTTTACCTTATGATTCCAGAAATCAATCCACCAAACTCCGACAAAGTATTTTTTGATTGGATGGGAATGAATGAAAAAATGCTAAAGTGTCGCATAGCGAATTTGGAACCTTGGTTCTTCCCAGAATTTGTGTTACTTTATAATGCATATAAAAGCAAACCTTGGTTTATACCAAGCAAATTACTTCTTTCAAATTTGAATAAAAATGAAAATAGTAGTGAAAATCAAAAACTAAATCAAAAGCAAAAAGGAAGTTTTTTGATACCATCGAATAAAAAGCATGAAAATCAAGGAGAAAAAGAACCCACAAGTCCAGGAAATCTTGGATCCGTTCTCTCACAACAAAAAGATAGTGAAGAAAATTATGCAAGATCAGACATGAAAAAGGGGAAAAAGAAAAAACAATACAAAAGCAGCGCGAGAGCAGAACTAGATTTCTTCCTGAAACGTTATTTGCTTTTTCAATTGAGATGGGACGATACTTTGAATCAAAGACTGATCAATAATGTCAAGGTATATTGTCTCCTGCTTAGACTGATAGATCCAACCCAAATTACTATAGCCTTGATTCAAAATAGAGAAATGAGTTTGGATATAATGCTGATTGAGAAGAATTTAACTCTTAACCAATTGATGAAAAAGGGAATATTTATTATAGAACCCATTCGTCTGTTTGGAAAAAACGATGCACAATTTATTATGTATCAAACCATAGGTATTTCATTGGTTCATAAGAGTAAGCACCAAACTAATCAAAAATACCAAGAACAAAGATATGTTTCTAAGAAGAATTTTGATGAAACTATTTCATCACACCAAAGAATAACTGAAAATAGAGACAAAAATCATTTGGATTTGGTTGTTCCTGAAAATATTTTCTCGTTTAGACGTCGTAGAAAGTTGAAAATTCTAAGTTGTTTTAATTCAAAGAATAGAAATGGTGAAGATAGAAATCCAGTATTTTGGAATGCAAAGGACGTAAAAGACAGCAGCCAAGTTTCGCATGACAGTAACCATTTTGATAGAGAGAAAAATCAATTAATGAAATTAAAGCTCTTTCTTTGGCCTAATTATCGATTAGAGGATTTAGCTTGTATGAATCGTTATTGGTTTGATACCAATAATGGCAGTCGTTTCAGTATGTTAAGAATACATCTGTATCCACGATTGAAATTTTGACATTTCGTGGATAATACACTTTTTCTATATATTCCATACCCTATATATAATAGGGTATATCAAAGCAAACAAATACATAGATCACATGTCTTGTCTCACATTTCATTCTAATATCCAATAGGAAATGAATAATGTCTCGATTAGATCTCGAAATGAATCAACAGAACCTTCTTTGTTTTAGGTCTAAATTCTTCGATGCGAAAATGTACCAATCCTTTTCTATCCCTATCTAAATCCAATTAGAAATTGGATTAATTGATTTGAATTCAGAAAATTAGGAGTTCATAAAGAAATTTGGATTAGATTATTGTATATACCAGATTCCAATTAATGGCATTATTATTATTGATCAATAAAATCCATATCTGTAAAAAGGGAAAGGGGATTTTTTTATGGTAACAAATTCATTCATTTCGGTTATTTCTCAAAAAGAAAACGAAGAAAACAGAGGGTCTGTTGAATTTCAAGTATTCAGTTTTACCACTAAGATAAGAAGACTTACTTCACATTTGGAATTGCACAAAAAAGACTCTTCATCCCAGAGAGGTTTGCGGAAAATTTTGGGAAAACGCCAACGACTGCTGGCCTATTTGTCAAAAAAAAATAGAAGACGCTATAAAGAATTAATTAGTGAGTTAAATATTCGAGAGATAAAAACTCGTTAATTTGAAGCGTGATACCATTTGAGCTTAGTCGTTTAAATTTTGATGAACTTCTTTTTACTTTCAGCAATGCATGGAAGAACGACTCGGGAAAAAACTTATGATTGCACCAACTACAAGAAAAGACCTCATGATAGTCAATATGGGCCCTCACCACCCATCAATGCATGGTGTTCTTCGACTGATTGTTACTCTAGATGGTGAAAATGTTATTGATTGTGAACCAATACTGGGTTATTTACATAGAGGGATGGAGAAAATTGCGGAAAATCGAACAATTATACAATATTTGCCTTATGTAACGCGTTGGGATTATTTAGCTACTATGTTCACAGAAGCAATAACCGTAAATGGACCCGAAAAGCTAGGCAATATTCAAGTACCTAAAAGGGCTAGCTATATCAGAGCTATTATGTTGGAGTTAAGTCGTATCGCTTCTCATTTGTTATGGCTTGGCCCTTTTATGGCAGATATTGGGGCACAGACCCCTTTCTTCTATATTTTTCGAGAACGAGAGTTAATATATGACTTGTTCGAAGCTGCTACCGGTATGCGCATGATGCATAATTATTTTCGTATCGGAGGAGTAGCTGCTGATCTACCTCATGGCTGGATAGATAAATGTTTGGATTTTTGCGATTATTTTTTAACCGGGGTTGCTGAATATCAAAAGCTTATTACGCGGAATCCTATTTTTTTAGAACGAGTTGAAGGCGTAGGCATTATTGGCGCAGAAGAAGCACTAAATTGGGGTTTATCGGGCCCAATGCTACGAGCTTCCGGAATACAGTGGGATCTTCGTAAAATTGATCGTTATGAGTCTTACGACGAATTTGATTGGGAGATTCAATGGCAAAAAGAAGGGGATTCATTAGCTCGGTATTTAGTACGAATCAGTGAAATGACAGAATCCATAAAAATTATCCAACAGGCTCTGGAAGGAATTCCAGGGGGACCCTATGAGAATTTAGAAATTCGACGCTTTGGTAGAATAAAAGACCCTGAATGGAATGATTTTGACTATCGATTTATTAGTAAAAAACCTTCTCCAACTTTTGAATTGTCTAAGCAAGAACTTTATGTAAGAGTCGAAGCACCAAAAGGAGAATTGGGAATTTTTCTGATAGGAGATCAGAGTGTTTTTCCTTGG